TAGCTTTGATACGTTATTCACAACAATCTGATTTTCGACGAGGCATAATCAAGGGTTCTATACGTGCTCAAAGGCGTAAAATAGTTATTTGGGAGTTGTTTCAAGCAAATGTGCACTCCCCACTTTTTTTGGACAGGATCAAAAAATACCCCCCTTTTTCTTTTGATATCTTCGAACTAACGAAACCCCTTTTTAGAAATTGGATAAAGGGCGTAGCAGAGGTCCAAATTGGGGAGTATGCAACAGAGCAGACAAAAAGAAAAGAGAAGAAAAGAAAAGAAATAGTACAGATAGAAATAGCAGAAGCCTGGGATACCATTCCCTTTGCACAAGGAATAAGAGGTTACATGTTAATAACTCAATCAATTCTTAGAAAATATTTGATATTGCCTTCGTTGATAATAGCCAAAAATATTGGACGTATGTTATTATTTCAACTTCCAGAATGGTTTGAGGATTTACAGGAATGGAATAGAGAAATGCATGTTAAATGTACCTATAATGGTGTTCAATTATCAGAAACAGAATTTCCGCAAAATTGGGTAACAGACGGTATTCAGATTAAAATTCTATTTCCTTTCCATCTGAAACCTTGGCAGAGATCTAACTCTCCTAGAGATCTAATGAAAAAAAAAAAGCAAAAATCTGATTTTTGTTTTTTGACAGTTTGGGGAATGGAAGCTGAACTTCCTTTTGGTTCTCCTAGAAAGCTCCCCTCATTTTTTGAACCCATTATTAAGGAGCTCAATAAAAAAATTGAAAAATTTAAAAAGAAATATTTTCTAGCTCTAAAGATTTTAAAAAGAAAAACAAAATTACTTCTAAAAGTTTTAAAAGAAATAAAAAAATGGATTATGAAAAATGTTATATTTATAAAAAAACGAATAAAAGAACTTAATAAAATTCTATTATTTAGGTTTAGATTAAGAGAAGTATATGAATCGAATAAAACTAAAAAAGAAAAAGATTTTCTGATCAGAAATCAAATAATTGATGAATCGTTTAGTCAGATTCAATCTCCGGCTTGGTTAAAATCTTCACTGACAAAAAAAAAAATGAAAGATCTGACTAATAGAATCAATATAATTCGAAATCAAATAGAAAGAATTACAAAAGAGAAAAAAAAAAAAACTCCATCAATAAATATTAGTCTTAACAAAAGAAGTTATAATCCTAAAAAATTAGAGTCACCAAAAAAAATTTGGCAAATATTAAAAAGAAGAAATGCTCGATTAACCTATAAATTCCATTTTTTTATAAAATTTTTCATTGAAAAAATATACATAGATATTTGTTTATCTATCATTAATATTCCCCTAATCAATACACAACTTTTTCTTGAATCAACAAAAAAAATTATTGATCAATACATTTATGAACCAAATCAAGAAAAAACTAATAAAAAAAATCCAAATACAAGTCGTTTTATTTCGACTATAAAAAAGTCACTTGATATTGTTAGTAAAAAAAATTCACATATTTTTAGTGATTTATCCTGCTTGTCACAAGCATATGTATTTTATAGGTTATCTCAAGCCCAAGTTAGAAGAAGTTTGTATAAATTACAATCTGTTCTTCAATATCAGGGAACATCTTTATTTCTTAAGACTGAAATAAAGGATTCTTTTGGAACACAAGGAATATTTCAGACCGAATTAGGGCATAAAAAACCTCATCATTCGAATGACTGGAAAAAATGGTTAAGAGGACATTATCAATATGATTTATCTCAGATTAGATGGTCTAGATTAATACCACAAAGATGGCGGAATAAAATTAGAATTAATAAACGTTGTATGACTATGACTAAAAAAAAAAAAATTTATAAATGGGAGTCATATGAGAAAGACCAATTAAAATTTTACAGAAAAGAAAATATTTCTGAAGTACATTCATTATTGAATGAAAAAGAAAAATTTCCAAAATACAATAGATATGACCTTTTATCATATAAATCCCTTAATTTTGAAAAAAAAAAGGCCTCTTCTATTTATAGGTATGGATTACGATTGGAAATAAATAAGAACCAAGAGCTTTTTTACAATTCTACCATACATAAAGACAACTTTTTTAATATCCTGGAGAGTACTCTTATCAATAGTTATCTAGGAAAAGGCACTTTTTTATATATCGAAAAAAATGCAGATAGAAAATATTTTGATTGGAAAATCTTAAAATTTTATCTTAAAAAAAAAGCTGATCTTGAAACCTGGATACAAATCGATACCAAGATTAACCAAAGTACTAATAATTACCAAATAGTTGATAAATTTGATAAAAAAGATCTTTTTTATCTTACGATTCATCAAGATAAAAAAAAAAATATCAAAAGGGTATTTTTTGATTGGATGGGAATGAATGAAGAAATACTAAACCGTCCAATACCAAATTTGGAACTTTGGTTATTCCCAGAATTTTTACAACTATATAATGTATATAAAATAAAACCGTGGATTATACGAAGCAAATTTCTTTTTTTAAATTCGAATAAAAATGAAAATTTTGGGGCAAGTACGAATAAAAACACCAATGAAAATCAAAAAAGGAATTTTTTGATTCGATGGTATAAAAAAATAAAGAATAAAAATAAAGAAGAACCCGTAGGACAAGGCAATCTTGGACTATCAAACCAACAAAAGGGTATTGAAGAAAATGATGCGGAATCAAACAGTAAAAAGCCTAAAAAGAAAAAACAATACAAAAGTAAAACGGAAGCAGAAATGGATCTCTTCCTGAAACGTTATTTGCTTTTTCAATTGAGATGGGACGATTCTTTGAATCAAAGAATAATCAATAATATCAAGGTATATTGTCTCCTGCTTAGACTGAATAATCCAAGAAAAATTACTATATCCTCGATTCAACGGGGAGAACTCTGTTTGGATATAATATTGATTGAACACAATTTAACTTTTCCAGAATTGATGAAAAAGGGACTTTTTATTATCGAACCCACTCGTCTGTCTGTAAAAAATGATGGACAATTTATTATGTATCAAACCATAGGTATTTCCTTGGTTCATAAAAGTAAATACAAAACAAGTAATCAAAGATACCACGAACAAGGATATATTGATAAGACTCATTTTAATGAGTCCATTTCAGAATATCAAAAAAGAAATAGAGATAAAAATGATTTTTATTTGCTTGTTCCTGAAAATATTTTATCATCTAGACGTCGTAGAGAGTTGAGAATTCTCATTTGTTTCAATTCAAAAAGTGGTAAGGGTGCGGATAGAAATCCAGTATGTTATAACAAGAACTGGACAAAAAATATTAGAGATAAAAATGAATTAATTCAATTCAAGTTTTTTCTTTGGCCTAATTATCGATTAGAAGATTTAGCTTGTATTAATCGTTATTGGTTTAATACCAATAACGGCAGTCGTTTTAATATGTTAAGGATACATATGTATCCGCGGTTAAAAACTTACATTTTTCTTTTACCATAGAAGATATATCAAAGCAAACAGTGCCCCCGTGTTATATTCCAATGATAATAATTAATAATGTATCAATTAGATTTAGTGAATTAACAAAATCTTTAATCTAGTAAATCGGAGGTGAGGTTAAATTTGTTCACTTTTTTGAATTCAAAAATATATGCGTCATACTTCTAAATAAAAAATAAAAATAATTGATAAAATTTGGAATCCATAAATATAAATAAAGAAATTTAGATTATTGTATATATCTATATCGCATTAAAATAAAATGACTAGCATTATTATTACTGATCATTAAAATATATATCTCTAATCTAAAAAGGGGCAGATAAATTTATGGTAAAAAATTCATTCATTTCAATTATTTCTCAAGAAGAAAACAAAGGGTCAGTTGAATTTCAAGTATTCAGTTTTACCAATAAGATACGAAAACTTACTTCTCATTTAGAATTACACAAAAAGGACTATTTATCTCAGAGGGGATTGCGGAAAATTTTGGGAAAACGTCAACGACTACTGGCTTATTTGTCAAAAAAAAATAAAGTACGTTATAAAGAATTAATTGATCAGTTGGATATTCGAGAAAGAAAAACTCGTTAATTTGCGGAATCTTGGTATTTTTTTCATTCATTTCAATTTTGATAAACTTCCTTTCACTTTCAGCAATTCATGGAAGAATGAATCGATAAAAAACTTATGACTGCGCCAGTTACAAGAAAAGACCTCATGATAGTAAATATGGGTCCTCAGCACCCATCAATGCATGGTGTTCTTCGACTCATCGTTACTCTAGATGGTGAAGATGTTATTGACTGTGAACCAATATTGGGTTATTTACATAGAGGGATGGAGAAAATTGCGGAAAACCGAACAATTATACAATATTTGCCTTATGTAACACGTTGGGATTATTTAGCTACTATGTTCACAGAAGCAATAACTGTGAATGGACCCGAACAGTTAGGAAATATTCAAGTACCTAAAAGAGCTAGCTATATCAGAGTCATTATGTTGGAGTTGAGTCGTATAGCTTCTCATTTGTTATGGCTAGGCCCTTTTATGGCAGATATTGGGGCACAGACCCCCTTCTTCTATATTTTTCGGGAAAGAGAATTAATATATGACCTATTCGAAGCTGCTACTGGTATGCGAATGATGCATAATTATTTTCGTATTGGAGGAGTAACTGCTGATCTACCTTATGGCTGGATAGATAAATGTTTGGATTTTTGCGATTACTTTTTAACAAGGGTTACTGAATATCAAAAGCTTATTACACGGAATCCTATATTTTTAGAACGTGTTGAAGGCGTAGGCATTATTGGTGGAGAAGAAGCAATAAATTGGGGTTTATCAGGACCAATACTACGAGCTTCCGGAATACAATGGGATCTTCGTAAAGTTGATCGCTATGAGTGTTACGACGAATTAGATTGGAAGGTTCAATGGCAAAAAGAGGGGGATTCATTAGCTCGTTATTTAGTACGAATCGGTGAAATGACAGAATCGATAAAAATTATTCAGCAGGCTCTGGAAGGAATCCCAGGGGGTCCCTATGAAAATTTAGAAACCCGGCGTTTTGTTAGAGTAAAAGATCCCGAATGGAATGATTTTGAATATCGATTTATTGGTAAAAAACCTTCTCCGACTTTTGAATTATCGAAACAAGAACTTTATGTGAGAGTCGAAGCCCCAAAAGGAGAATTGGGAATTTTTTTGATAGGAGATCAGACTGTTTTTCCTTGGAGATGGAAAATCCGACCGCCGGGTTTTATCAATTTGCAAATTCTTCCTCATTTAGTTAAAAGAATGAAATTGGCTGATATTATGACAATACTAGGTAGCATAGATATCATTATGGGAGAAGTTGATCGTTGAAATGATAATTGATACAACAGAAATAAAAGCTATCAATTCCTTTTCCAGATTGGAATCCTTAAAAGAACACTACGGAATCATATGGATCCTTGTCTCTATTTTAGCTCTTGTATTAGGAATTATAATTGGCGTACTAGTAATTGTTTGGTTAGAAAGAGAAATTTCTGCGGGGATACAACAACGTATTGGTCCTGAGTATGCCGGACCCTTGGGAATCCTTCAAGCCCTAGCAGATGGTACAAAACTACTTTTCAAAGAGAATATTCTTACATCTAGAGGAGATGCTGGTTTGTTTAGTATTGGACCATCTATAGCAGTCATATCCATTTTACTCAGTTTTTCAGTAATTCCTTTTAGCTATAACCTTGTTCTAACCGATCTTAGTATTGGTGTTTTTTTATGGATTGCTATTTCAAGTATTGCTCCCCTTGGACTTCTTATGTCAGGATATGGATCAAACAATAAATATTCCTTTTTAGGTGGTTTACGGGCTGCTGCCCAATCAATTAGTTATGAAATACCATTAACTCTATGTGTATTATCAATATCTCTACGTGTGATTCGGTGAGCCGTAAAAAATCCCCAAATTTCTTTACTTTCTCGGAAGAAAGTTTAATAAATTAAATTTTTCATTTTTTGATTCATCATTTGAATTGATAAATTAAACCAGATAGTTATATGAGTGAAAGAAAACGGCATGTAAATTTGCAGTAAAGTAAAAAAAATAAGGGTTTGAATCTCATTTCCTATGTACAAGAATTAAGTAAAAGTAGTAGAGACGGTTTACCCCAAGAATGGTTGATTAGTCATCATGACTTGAAGCGGGTTCAAAAGATCAACCATATGGAGTTTTTAATATCTATTACTATAAATGTATTACCATAATGCAAGGTTGAGCAAAAACGGGTGGATGGTTAGGAAGACCAAGATACACAAAGGATTCGTAATGGAGTTTATAGGAGTTATCCAGGAGGATATTTCTGTACAGAAAGGGAATTTGAGTTGGGACTTTAAATTAGTAGAAATGATAAAGAAGTACTCCCCACGATTCCGATCCAGAGTATGTTCCTATCCACTGATTAAATAAATAACTATCATATCAAGAACGAAGTAATCTTTTACTTTGGTTAAAGTCCCCTTTTCTGAGAAAGAAGAATAGGAACGAAATAAAAGAGAAAGAAAAGAATGGAATTGAAAAAAAAAAAGAAATCTTTTTTTCCTGGATACATATTTGTATTTAAATAAAAAGATAGATTATAGATTGTTGTCATGATTTATGAACACTAATATCGTGTCTAATTCTTTTTTTTTTTCGTAATCAAAAAATAGGTTGAAATATCAATATCTATGTGATATTTTTACAACAAAGTTTTTTATTCAAGGATTTATTAATCAACAAAGAAAAATAAAAATTCTTTAAAGGATAAGATAAATTCAGAAGCACTATTTTATTTATTAAAATATAGCAGACAGAATTCCATTGGTTTAATTCGGAACCTTAGGTAGGGTGTCTATCCTATCTATCAAATATCAAGATTCCAAAATAGCGAAGGTTCTTTAGATTTATTTGTGACCTCTGAGGAGCCGTATGAGGTGAAAATCTCATGTACGGTTCTGAAATAGCGATGGAGCAGTGATGTTATCATCGACTATAATTATCTAACAGTTTAAGTACAGTTGATATAGTTGAAGCGCAATCAAAGTATGGTTTTTGGGGGTGGAATTTGTGGCGTCAACCCATAGGGTTTATCATTTTTCTAATTTCTTCTCTAGCCGAGTGTGAAAGATTACCCTTTGATTTACCAGAAGCAGAAGAAGAGTTAGTAGCAGGCTATCAAACCGAATATTCCGGTATCAAATTTGGTTTATTTTACGTTGCTTCGTATCTTAATTTATTAGTTTCTTCATTATTTGTAACAGTTCTTTACTTGGGGGGTTGGGATTTTTCTATTCCGTATATATTCGTCCCTGGATTTATTTATATAAATAAAGCCGGTAAAGTCTTTGGAACAATAATAGGTATCTTTATTACATTAGCTAAAACTTATTTATTCTTGTTCATTCCTATTGCAACAAGATGGACTTTACCGAGACTTAGAATGGACCAACTTTTAAATCTTGGATGGAAATTTCTTTTACCTATTTCTCTAGGTAATCTATTATTAACAACTTCGTC